TACGTTTAGTGACTTCTTTTTTTCTTTAGTATTATATATTCATTTCATTATATATATTAAAAATAGATTCTTATTTTACAAGGATATTATATGTAAAAGATAAAACCTGTCTTTTTTGAAAACTAGAAGAAAAGTCCTTTCGTTAGAAGTCAGAAAGATCCTTCTACAAATATGAACAAATAAAGAAGATTGGAATCTGCACATTGATTCTTTTTTTTTGTTGAACCGTATGCACCAAAAGGCGCCTGTACGGTTCCTAAGGGATAAATTTTACCCTAATCAACCGACTTTATCGAGAAAGATTACTTTTTTTAGGACAAGAGGTTGATAGCGAGATCTCGAATCAACTTATTGGTCTTATGGTATATCTCAGTATCGAGAATGATACCAAAGATCTATATTTATTTATAAACTCTCCTGGGGGATGGGTAATCCCCGGAGTGGCTATTTATGATACAATGCAATTTGTGCGACCGGATGTACAGACAATATGCATGGGATTAGCCGCTTCAATGGGATCTTTTATCTTGGCCGGAGGAGAAATTACCAAACGTCTAGCATTCCCTCACGCTTGGCGCCAATGAGGTTTTTATTTGAGAGAAAAAAGACGACTATGCCTTCGCCATATGAATATTAAGTAATAATAGCATGGCACCTTTAATTCGATATCAAAAGAAAAACTTTTTATTGTTTTTTCAAAACATTAGATTATATATCGAGATAGTAGTATGAGATAAAAGGTATTTCCTATTTTTTATATTGAAAATTCCAGTTTAGCGTCACAAACTTTTTTATTTTCACACCGGGGGCTTAGTTTTGTTCTGAAAGAGTTCGAAAATAAAAAAACAAGATTCTTTTTTCCTTTTTTTTATAAAAAACAACTTTGGGATTGCTGAATCACAGATAAACCAAATAAGAATCTAATAAGAAATATATAAAGCAACGGAACCATCATAGTATTTTGGAACTCCTATGAAAGGAAGGGTGGTAATTTGATCATTTACCGATCTGGGTCTGATAGATCCTATTTTTTTTTGATGGAAGGTAAGGGTCAATTATAGAGCCGTATGCAATGCATAAAAGATGCCCGTACGGTTGTTCAATTCTGTCTTTTTTTATTCTTTATATTCTTTATCTTTCTTTTATCTTCATCATGCAAAATGGAGGAACCCCCTTTTGTTATACCATCAGGGTAATGATTCATCAACCTGCTAGTTCTTTTTATGAGGCACAAACGGGAGAATTTATCCTGGAAGCGGAAGAGCTGCTCAAACTGCGTGAAACTCTCACAAGGGTTTATGTACAAAGAACGGACAAACCCTTATGGGTTGTCTCGGAAGACATGGAAAGAGATGTTTTTATGTCAGCAACAGAAGCCCAAGCTTATGGAATTGTTGATCTTGTAGCGGTGGTTGAGTGAAAATAGCCCGGATTTTTTCGCGTAAATCCTCGATTTAAGATTTTATCTTTTTGCCGAATTTACTAGAAATGAAATGAAATAGAAGTATAATTCATAATCATCAGGTTAGGATTGATCTAAACCAGCCCATTATAGGATATGATTCAAGATGCCAACTATTAAACAACTTATCAGAAATACAAGACAGCCAATCAGAAATGTCACAAAATCCCCCGCGCTTCGGGGATGCCCTCAGCGTCGAGGAACGTGTACTAGGGTGTATGTGCGACTCGTTCAGATCATGAGCTGGGATAAAAGAAAGAAAACCCTTTCCAGTCTCAATAATTAGTACCGTCGAATAGGATAGAATAGAAAAAGAAGTCCATTCAATTCAGTATCTAAAAAAAAAAAGATAATCTATCAATTCTATTGTGTATTAAATTAAATTTATGGTTTCCGTTGGTGCAAATCCAATCACCTCAATTTAAGATGAGAAGCAATTCTCCATTGGTAGCAAATGGTTATCCATTAAGCGGAGGAAATCTTACTTAAAAACTTAGGTTCCCTCTTGCAAGAACGGACTAACAGGGTTAGCTACCCAGCCAACTTTCATAATTAAATGCCGTTACTGTGTAAGTAGATCTAATCGTGAAAGAACTATTACTGTATAATTCATGGGTAGAGCCAAAGAACGTTAACTATACAAGTTACCAATAACAGTGATTAAATGAAGTAAAGGCTCCGGTGTATAGAGAAAACCTCACCGTTTAAGAAGTTACCATAGAAACGAAGGAAGCCGCTATTTCTTTATCCAGTTTTTTTCATTTATTCTATTTTGATACTTAGTAAAATAAAAATAGTGGTCGGGAAGGTTATAGTAGCCAAAGCCATTGGAATTTTTAATTTATACATTGGAAAAAAGCTTTGTTATTAATAGACTAGGAGGGGGAAAAAGAATAACTGAAAAAAGGAAATATATTAGTTATTCGTCAAAGTTTCATTTATTCAATGACCAGAATTAGACGGGGATATGTAGCTCGGAGACGTAGAACAAAAATTCGTTTATTTGCATCAAGCTTTCGAGGGGCTCATTCAAGACTTACTCGAACAATTACTCAACAGAGAATAAGAGCTTTGGTTTCGTCTCATCGGGATAGGGATAGGCAAAAGAGACATTTTCGACGTTTGTGGATTACTCGAATAAACGCGGCAATTCGTGAAATAGGAGTATCCTATAGTTATAGTAGATTAATACACGACCTATATAAGAAACAGGTGCTTCTTAATCGTAAAATACTTGCACAATTAGCTATATCAAATAAAAATTGTATTTATATGATTTCCAATGAGATCATAAAAGAAGTCTATTGTAAAGAATCCACCGGAATAATTTAAACGAAGTTCCCCGGAGAATAAACTCCGGGAGGGTAGATTCAAAATGATAAATAAATATAAAAATAAATATAAAAAGGGTAGTAAAAATGAATAAACACGCTCAAATAAATATTTATTCTTACCCGATTCTTTTTTTTCTTACGACACGATAATCAAATTTGCATTTTTCATTTTTTTCGAACAAAACATTAATCCGCCTTTGAGTTCGGATTGGAATTTTGATTCAAGTCAAGAAAGAGTAAGCCTATTTATTTCTGGCTCGAAAACCCGCAGTTCTGGCGGTCGACTCTGTTCTTTCAAATTGTTTCTCATTATTAAGAAAAGGTAACAAAGATAAAATACGAGCTTGTTTTATAGCAATAGTAATTAATCGTTGTTGTTTCAAGGTCAATCTATTCACCCGTCTAGATAATATTTTTCCTTGTTCGCTAATAAATCGACTAATTAAACTCATGTTTCTATAATCAATTCGATCCCCCGATTGGATCGGGGGCAAACGCCTACGAAAAGATCGCTTGGATTTAAGAAAAGGTCGCTTAGATTTATCCATGGTTTGTTTAGTTTATTACTTCTCCCGAAAATCCTATTTCGATCGGATCTAAAATGCATTAGAATAAATAGGATTTGGTTTGTTTATATTTAACTATGTTATATATATTATAATGCCTTTTTTCGCCTTTCTTGGAAGGGTTCTATAAATGTGCTCTATTCGATCTATTTCTTTATCTCCCCATGAATCGTATGTTTATAACAATATGGACAGAATTTTCTCAATTCCAGTCGATTAGGCGTGTTATGCCGATTCTTTTCCGTAATATATCTGGAAATCCCCGTTGATACCTTATTAACATCGTTTCGAACACAACTAGTACATTCCAAAATAACCGTTATTCGGACATCTTTCCCCTTGGCCATGATGAATCCCCCTTTGATTTTTGATTTACTCAACTCTTCTATTTTCGATCCGAAACGAAGAAGAAAGGAAGGAAAAAATAGAAGTTACTAACTTAAACTCCAATTATGAAAAATTTCGCTGCAATCAATATAAAAAATAAAAAAGAATGATTTATAAACTATATTTCAAATCACAGTAGTTCATTTGCATTTAAGTACCCTGTCCTTGTATAAGAGAAGAGTCTTGTCCTAGATCTAGACCCCACGTTGTTTATTCTACTTACACCCCTATTTCATTTTTTAAATTTTTGAATTCAATTTATTTAATTCAAACTTGAACCCAAGTCTCGAGGCTGTTGAATCTACTTTTTTCTCTTTCCTCCCTCTTATTCTAAAGGGAAAAAAGAGAAAGGGGGGCGAAGGATTAGTCACAAATAGTTAATTGTGTCTCGAATTTTCGTTATTTGTTACCGTGTCAATAACTAGAATTAAAAAAAGGGAATGTCAACGCATCTGGGAAAAAACGATTGATCTCTATCAATAGACCCGCTAAAGACCCGAACCATAGAGTACTTAATACCGGTGCCACGGAAAGATAAGTTTTTAGATCTCGCATTGAAAAATCCCCTTCCTTCTTTTTTTGTAATAAAAAATCTATTGTATTGTAATATAAAATAGTAATACATATATGATCAGATGCATATGCAGTTAAGAACCTTGTACACGTAATACCTAATTGAAATTTCAATGTACAACTATCCGGCGAATAATATAATATTTTTTTCTTAAAACATAAAAAAACGTTCCCCTCTTCCCGAGCATTCCCGAAAACTACTCATTTCTTTTTACAATAGGTTACGTTCCGTATTTCATACGTATATAAGTCTTTTACTATTTACTATTATTAAAGAAATTTAAATTCTATTAAAATATTAAATTAAATAGGACCAAAAAAACGAAATGCCCATAGAATATCAATCGAGGAAATAATGGTGTGGAAAACAAGACAGGAATTCTCTACAATGACACTGTAGACCAATTGAAGGGATGTAGCGCAGCTTGGTAGCGCGTTTGTTTTGGGTACAAAATGTCACAGGTTCAAATCCTGTCATCCCTACCTATTACTTCTCCGTTGAGCAGTAACGAGGGATTCATTGAAATCGATTCAAATTGAACATATATAATTGTTCATTCAAAGATGTATTGGGGTTAAAAAAAGTGTCTTTACAGCCTTGTCTTTTCTGATAAGAAAGCGCTCTTAGTTCAGTTCGGTAGAACGCGGGTCTCCAAAACCCGATGTCGTAGGTTCAAA